TTGATCCCATTGAATTTCATTCAGAGGAGGAACCTTATAAAGAGCGCATTGATTCTTATCAAAGAAAGACAGGATTAACTGAGGCTGTTCAAACAGGCACAGGTCAACTAAACGGTATTCCTATAGCAATTGGGGTTATGGATTTTCAGTTTATGGGGGGTAGTATGGGATCCGTAGTAGGCGAGAAAATCACCCGGTTGGTCGAGTATGCTACCAATAAATTTCTACCTCTTATTCTAGTATGTGCTTCCGGAGGCGCACGGATGCAAGAAGGAAGTTTGAGTTTGATGCAAATGGCTAAAATATCTTCGGCTTTATATTATTATCAATCAAATAAAAAGTTATTCTATATATCAATCCTTACATCTCCTACTACTGGTGGGGTGACGGCTAGTTTTGGTATGTTGGGGGATATCATTATTGCTGAACCCAATGCCTACATTGCATTTGCGGGTAAACGGGTAATTGAACAAACATTGAATAAGACAGTACCTGAAGGTTCACAAGCGGCTGAATATTTATTCCATAAGGGCTTATTCGATACAATCGTACCACGTAATCTTTTAAAAGGCGTTCTGAATGAGTTATTTCAGCTCCACGCTTTCTTTCCTTCGAATAAAAATGGAATCAAGTAGACCTTTAAGGTCAATTATTTTTTTGTGGCGAACAAGCTGTTAGTTTATCAGACATATATTCCATGTAGAAAAATTAAAGTAATAAGTACATTTTTTTAGTTCTACATTCCTTGCACTTATTATATACGCATTTATAGTATAATTATATACGACTTAAAATTAATAACGAATTTAAAAATAGATTTTAAAATATATAATATTAAGAATAACAGGTACAAATATTAAACCGAGGTACCCATTCTATGACAACTCTCAACTTACCATCTATTTTTGTGCCTTTAGTGGGTCTAGTATTTCCGGCAATTGCAATGGCTTCTTTATCTCTTCATGTTCAAAGAAACAAGATTTTTTAAACCCGATGCGACCCAATCTCAGCCATTTTTTTCAAGACGTAGATTAGACATGGATCATAAAATGGATATCCATTTAGTAGAATATCGTATAAGATGTGCCTTCTTCCGAACATGAATTAAATGTAAATGAAAGAGCTCTTATGCATGTGGACTATGTTATATGTTTAAAATAATTATAGCTATTTTAAAATAGATCAGGATCCGCAGATCTCTGAAATGTAAAGTCAATAAAATGCAACCGGATCTAGTATGAGTTGGCGATCAGAACATATATGGATAGAACTTATAACGGGGTCTCGAAAAACAAGTAATTTCTGCTGGGCCTTTATCCTTTTTTTAGGTTCATTAGGATTCTTGTTGGTTGGAACGTCCAGTTATCTTGGTAGGAATTTGATATCTTTATTTCCGTCTCAGCAAATCATTTTTTTTCCACAAGGGCTCGTCATGTCTTTCTATGGCATCGCAGGTCTCTTTATTAGTTCCTATTTGTGGTGCACAATCTCCTGGAATGTAGGTAGTGGTTATGATCGATTCGATAGAAAGGAAGGAATTGTGTGTATTTTTCGTTGGGGATTTCCTGGACAAAATCGTCGCATCTTCCTTCGATTCCTTATGAAAGATGTTCAGTCCATCAGAATAGAAGTTAAAGAGGGTATTTATGCCCGGCGTGTCCTTTATATGGACATCCGAGGCCAGGGAGCTATTCCCTTGACTCGTACTGATGAGAATTTGACTCCACGAGAAATTGAACAAAAAGCTGCGGAATTAGCCTATTTCTTGCGTGTACCGATTGAAGTATTTTGAAATGAACTGAAAATTATTTCTCATCAGGAGGTAAAAAATAAAAAAAATACTAGCGGCATCTCCTATATCACACTATCCCATTTCGGGATTAGGTCCAATTTTTTTTTATTTCTTCATTCGAATTTGAGACGGACTCTTATTCTATTTGGATATTCTTTATATATTCAAGGACTAACCATAACCAATACATCACAAATAAAAAACAGTGAATAGATTCAAAGGAAAGATACCTTGTAATAGAACTCATTGCTTGATAGAAATATTGGATCGCATAGAGTTTACAAACGAGGTGGGTTCATTAAGAATTCACAGATGAAAAAAATGGAAAAAAAGAAAGCATTCATTCCCCTTCTATATCTTGCATCTATAGTATTTTTGCCTGGGTGTATCTCTCTTTTATTTCATAAAAGTCTAGAATCCTGGGTTACTAATTGGTGGAATACTAGGCAACCCGAAACTTTCTTTAATATCATTCAAGAAAATAGTATTCTAGAACAATTCATAGAATTTGAGGAACTCTTCCTGTTGAACGAAATGATAAAGGAATATCCGGAGCCACATCTACAAAAGCTTAGTATAGGAATACACAAAGAAACAATCCAATTGATCAAGATGCACAATGAAGATCGTATCGATATGATTTTACACTTCTCGACAAATATAATATGTTTCATTATTCTAAGCGGTTATTCTATTCTGGGTAATGAA